ATATCATGCTCTTATATAAATCAAATTCTCTCAATTTCACTTTGCCTCGGATTCTCTATAAAAAGGGAATGAAAGAATATATTCAATTAAATAATATGAATTGAAATTCATATTCATAACATATTCATAAATAAAATGAATAAAAGAAAGATTCAATTAAATATTAAACATAAATGTTATGTTAAAATTGAAATATTCAATTAATATAATCAAAGAAGAGGTCTGGCTCATTTTTTTTTTTTTTTCTTTTTTTTTGCTTAGTGATTTAGAATATAGTCAGTAGTCAGATGTAGTGGAATGTCTAGGGATTTCCATCTCGTTATGGTATATTCTACTCGGTTGGCGTTCGTGTATTCTTTTCATTAAGATCTGGATAGAGGATCATTGCTTCTATTGATTCGATACGGATACAGAAACAGAATGCATCGACCAATTAGATTCTCTCTCCTTGTCCCAGATTTATACTTAATTGATTTTATTCAATCCGTTGAATTCTGAGGAACCCTTATATATAAGTTCCTATACCCAAATTAGAGACTTTGGACCTGTACTACTTTGGACCTGTACTACCCCGACCTTACCCCCCAGAAACAATCGAATTATTTAATTCGAGTTCGAAGTCTTGAAAGAGCATTCCATTTCGGACCAATTTCTAGGACTAAAGATCTTGATTTGGAATGACTCGAAATACTTGTTAATGTAATAATATCTAGTAAGACCAACGGTTAGGCTTCGTGACAATAAAAAGGCTTCTTTTGAAACAAACCTACACAATGGAGCATAATGCAGTGGTAGAGTCGGATGAATTGTAAATGATCTACAGAAGATACTTCTAATGGAATGGAATCACGCGTTGTCGAACGATTCGACAGACCTACTCATAAAAATAAAAATAGAAGAGGGCGCAAACATTGATTAGGACCAAGTCATTATCTCTGATTAGGACCAAGTCATTATCTCTGAAACTGGGGTTGTTGTTCCACCAAAAAGTGATGAGTTGGGGGATTCCTAACTCATCCAAGTTCAAATGGCCCCTAATCTTCTTGCATAAAGTCTGCATCGGTAGAATTGGAATGATGAGCAATTGGATTGGAGTAAATTGGAATACAAAAAAATAAGTATTGTACAGAAACAGAAAAATAACTACTTGTTTTGCCAGGCCGGTTATACGAAGAAAAGCCTATTTTACAATGAAACTTACCAACTTCGTTTTTGAAACTCCGGCTTACAAATACAAGAACAAGAATAGGTACTAGATCCATGTGACTTACTATTCGATTTGATTTGGTTGGGTCAGGTTGGAGTTTTTAGCCAGGCTCATGTTATGATTTTGACTTCATAAATTGACTTGGGTATACCAAAGCAAAGGTGTATCACTAAATCTTTGATCATGGACAAGAAAAGAGGAAAAAGTCGTATGTCATTCACACACGAAGATTAATGAAGAAGAATGGCTTTGTTTATCCGAGATTTGAAAATGATCCGATTGGATCCATTGGAATAAATTCTTGTTTTCATTTTCATGCCCCGAGGAATCGATCTCCGTGAGCATGTGGGAATGATTCCATTTCTATGGACCAATCAACCGGCCAGCCACAAGCAATCATTAATTAGGAAATGAAAACTATACAAAAAAGTATAGGGCTATACGGACTCGAACCGTAGACCTTCTCGGTAAAACAGATCAAACTGATTATTGTCGAAATGATTCGAACTGTTTCAAAGACCCAACATGCATTTTTTTTGCATTGGGCTCTTTCATTAACTGATAGAAAGATCAGCTCGTTCACCATATTTTTTCTTGACAGGAAGATAACGAGATGGCTCCATGTGCTCTGATTCATTATTTGTATTCTGATTCAGGAGCAATACCAAAGTGTTTCAAAGAAGGGTTACCTTGACGTAGGTCTGCCTCCGGCCTAGATCAACCTGACGTTAAATGGAGTCTCTATCGCTCCGCTCCAAGAGTCAAATATGATACTTCATACACCTTAAAGTTCATAGGACGAAAAGAGGTTATTTTGAGGTCCTTATACTCATATTCATTATGCCTAGCATTGAATGGACTGGATATTCACCTTATCAATTATCAAATCAATGATGGGTTCTATTTGGCACCTGAATTGGCACCCGAATCGGACCGAACAAAATATTTGTCAGGCTGTTGTTCCCTCGAATCCATGGAGTAAGACATCGATTTCTCAATAAGATCAATTCTGTTGATTGAATGATGGACTCCCCTGAAAAAGCATTGGCGCGCGTGTAAACGAGGTGCTCTACCTAACTGAGCTATAGCCCTTGTCATAGACATCTTAACATCTAGATAATTTCTTGTCAAGATAGATATTCCATAATCCCACATGATAGCTCTCTGATACGTTTCCTGCCAAGGATTGGTATTGCTTAGAAGTCATATTCCATCTATAATTCCCGATGTGATGGGTCCCATTTTTTTTCTTTGTGATGATAAATAACCTACTTAACCCAGTGGTTAGAGTAT